ACGAAAAATTGAGCGTTTCTTATCACAACCCTTCTTCGTGGCAGAAGTATTTACTGGTTCCCCAGGGAAATATGTTGGTCTTGCAGAAACAATTAGGGGATTTCAATTGATCCTTTCCGGAGAATTAGACGGTCTTCCCGAGCAGGCCTTTTATTTGGTGGGTAACATCGATGAAGCTACCGCGAAAGCTATGAACTTAGAAGTGGAGAGCAAATTGAAGAAATGACCTTAAATCTTTGTGTACTGACTCCTAATCGAATTATTTGGGATTCAGAAGTGAAAGAAATCATTTTATCTACTAATAGTGGCCAAATTGGCGTATTACCAAACCACGCCCCTATTGCCACGGCTGTAGATATAGGTCTTTTGAGAATACGCCTCAACGACCAATGGTTAACGGTGGCTCTGATGGGTGGTTTCGCTAGAATAGGTAATAATGATATCACCATTTTAGGAAATGATGCGGAGATGAGTACTGACATTGATCCGCAAGAAGCTCAGCAAGCTCTTGAAATAGCTGAAGCTAACTTGAGTAGAGCTGAGGGTAAGAGACAAGCAATTGAAGCGAATCTAGCTCTCAGACGAGCTAGGACACGAGTAGAGGCTGTAAATGCTATTTCCTCCTAGTCAAGTCAATACATCAAAATAATCAAAAGAAGTTCTTTAGAACTGTATTATTATACACCACATTTTTATTCTGCCAATTGAACACAATCAAGTCTAATCTGATATAACGAAAAAAAAAAGAAAATGGGTAGAAAGACTTATTAGATATCACTCAATTGACTTCGGTATCTAATAAGTTCTACCTACTATTGGATTTGAACCAATGACTCCCGCCGTATGAAAGCAATACTCTAACCACTGAGTTAAGTAGGTTATTTATAACCAAAAAAGGACCCATCACTTATAGGATTATAAGTGGAATATTATTTCTAAGCAATACCAATCTGTTAACAGTAGACGGATCAGAGAGTTATCATGTGGAATTATTATGGAATATCCATCTTGACAAGAAATTATCCATATGTTAATATATCTATGACAAGGGCTATAGCTCAGTTAGGTAGAGCACCTCGTTTACACGTGCGCCAATGCTTTTCAAGGGAGCCCATTATGCAATGCAATAAACATAATTGATCTTATTGACAAATCGATGTCTTACTCCATAGATTCGAGGGAACAAGAGAACAATAGCCTGACAAATATTGGGTGCGGTCCGATTCAGGTGCGAATTCAGGTGCCAAATCAAATAGAACCCGCCATTGATTTGATAGTTGATAAGGTAAATACCCAGTCCATTCAATGCTAGGCATAATGAGTATAAGGGCCTCAAAATAACCTTTTTTCGTCCTATGAACTTTAAGGTGTATGAAGTCTCATATTCGACTCTTGCAGCGTAGCGATAGAGACTCCATCTAACTTAGTTAGATCTAGGCCGAAGGCAGACCTAAGTCAAGGTAACCCTTCTTTGAAACACTTTGGTATTGCTCCTAGATCAGAATACAAATGATGAATCAGAGCACATGGAGCCATCTCATTATTTTCCTGTAAAGAAAAATATGGTGGACTAACTGATCTTTACATCAGTTTATGAAAGAGCCCAATGCAACAAAATGCATGTTGGGTCTTTGAAACAGTTCGAATCATTTCGATAATAATCAGTTTGATCTGTTTTACCGAGAAGGTCTACGGTTCGAGTCCGTATAGCCCTAATACATTCTATTTTAGTTTAGTATAGTTTTCATTTCCTCATTAGTACTTGTTTATAGACTGGCCGGTTGGTTGGTCCAAAAGTATTACCACATGTTCATGTAAATACATAGGAACAGGAAAATAAAAACAATAAATAAAAAACAATAATTCATTCCAATAGATCTAATCAGTATTTGTAAAATCTCGGATAAAATACTAATCTTCCTTCATTAATCTTCGTGGATGGATTACATATGACCTTTTTCCTCTTTTCCTGTCCATGATTAAAGAGTTAGTGATACATTTTTGCGCTGGTATATCGAATCCGGTCAATTTATGAAGTGAGAATCATGACATGATTCTGTCTAAAAACTTCAACAGTCACATAGATCTAGGACCTATTCTTTTCTTGTATTTGTTTTGTGGAGTCGCCTGACTAATCGCTTTTTGGCAGAACAACAACCCCAATTGATTGATTCAGAGATAATGCAGAGATAATGAATTGGTCCTAAATGTATCAATTTCCTTCTTCTATATTCTATGAGTTGAGTTGGTTTTGGGATTTGGTCTGTCAAATCATTCGATAATGTCTAATTCTTTCTATTAGAAGTATTTTTCTTATGTAGATTAGATAATTTAGGATTCCGTCTATTATACCACTCTGTGGTATGTTTCATTGTGTAATGTAGGTTTGCTGTAAAACAAACCTTTTTCTTGTAGTGAAATCCAACCCATCGGGTGGTCTTACTATTACTAAGTGTTATTGCCGTAACAAAACAAACAAGTATTTTGGTTCATTCCAAAT